TTTCTTCCAACAAAATTCTTCCTAAACTTTCTATTTCGATGAACCTGCTCTTACCAGAATTATATATGGACAATGAGGAACAACGGATCCTTTTTTCTTTTTTTTTTCAAATTGATTGTAATCAATACCAATCAAATAGATGAAGCAAAGAAATAGAAACCAATCAAATAGATGAAGCAAAGAAATAGAATTGGAGTGCTATGTACATTACATATATGTAATTGATATCTACATATATGATGGATGAAGATACATATTTGATTTTAGATTGATCTATATTAAGCCTCTATCTTTATAGAGTACACCTTTATACATTAAATAACACTAATAAAATAAATAGTATGGTAGAAAGAGTCATATATTTCTTTCTACCATACTATTGGATCTCATAGAATACTGCTGATTCTAGTCCGCTCATTTCATTTAAGACGCAAAATTGGAATCCTTTTTCTTTTTGATTTCATTTCTTCAATCATTGATAAGAACTACGAAGTCAAGTTTCATTCAAATTCATTCAAATTAATTATTTTGACTGACTGTTTTTACGTATATGATAAGTAAAAAAGCAGTAGGAACTAGAATGAACAGTGCAGTAGCAATAAATGCAAGAATATTTACTTCCATAATCTCTTCGTTTTTTTTTACTTCGCAATAACTCGGGATTTAATCCCATAGAGATGATAATTCGCCTGTAAATTCAATGGGATGAATTACATCTCGATGATATTGAATCGGCTCAATATTATGAATAACAATATCTGAGCTATCAAATGGATTCATCGTCGAGAATTGAATAGTATAACATAGGAAGATCTTTTATCCATACCGAATCCAAAATTTTATCTATAATCCAATCAAAAATTCCTTGAATTTTCGTTTTTTTTTTTGATTATTTTCTATAAACTACCGCCTTCCGGGTCCAATCATATGATAAAGTATCATCTAACCGCGTTTCCACTTCCATTGGTTACAAACCCCGAAGTGAAATGGAAAAAAGGACGGAGTGAAGTTCTAAACTCTGTTTTTTTAATGATCTAATTTTCTTGGAAGACAAAGAAGTGTGATAAAGATGAGTCCCATTATAAAAGATCTAATATTCCATCAAATGCACTGTTTGTTCTGTCTTCGATGGGACCTTTACCTTACGAAGATAAAAAGATTCTTCATTCTCTTGATAAGAGGGACAGTATCCTTGTTTGATCTTTCTTTTATTAATATCCTCTTTCTTTGGATTAGTACTGGTGGGACGCATATATCAAAAGTTCAGTGTGCAATTTGAATGAGATAAATTGTGTCAAATTCAAATTCGTAATTGAGATTATACACGATCGGAATCGGAACCAGAAAAGAAAATAGGTTAAATTTGAATCTGCAAAGTATTCTATCAGTGTAACTATGTGAAATTCATTTTTTATCATATTGTACAAGAAAAGAAAGGAATTCCATTTGTGTATGTGCTCCCCCGAAACATATGGTATTCTATTCCATTAGACGGATCAGGAGCAAGTGAAAAAGTCAGACCCAATACGGTATTCTTGGAATTATGAATATGATGCTACCAAGACTTGTACTGATCCACATATGTCTCTCTCCCACCAATCGGTACTAGTTGAAATAATGGAAATTTCCCGATTGGTTTGATGAGAAATGCTAAATGAAAAGAAAAAAAAAAAGAATAAACCAAGATCCGCGTTGGGAATAAAATTCTGCTCCTTGTCCCCCTTTTCATCTCCCTTTTCATAGAAAAGGAGAGATGAATTGAGTATTTGTTGGGTCCGCCGGGACTGACGGGGCTCGAACCCGCAGCTTCCGCCTTGACAGGGCGGTGCTCTGACCAATTGAACTACAATCCCAAGGAAATAAGGTGTATAGAATATATATTCGTATGATCTCTGTTAATCACCCTGTTGTAACCGGGACGCGGGTGATATATTGATATCCCATGGTTTAGTAAGAGTGACATGGATTAATAGTAATCCTTTTGTTATTGCCAAATCGATTGAGAATCAATCTTTCAATGAACAAAAAGAGTATTTTTTTTTCTTTACTCTTTTCCTTAGACTTTATACTTACAGATCCTGATATGAATCTAGATCATTAAGAAGATCAGAATTTTTGATAACAAATAAATAAAAGTAGGGATATATCAGAAGGTTTTATTTTTCTTATTCTTCTGTATCAGGCATTTCTGGAAAACAAATGAATTATATAATTTCATCTTGGATCAGCGAATTATTGGGCCGAGCTGGATTTGAACCAGCGTAGACATATTGCCAACGAATTTACAGTCCGTCCCCATTAACCGCTCGGGCATCGACCCCGGACAAATCAACTCTCGACCTATTGATAATCCATGATCAATTTCCTTTCGTAGTACCCTACCCCCAGGGGAAGTCGAATCCCCGCTGCCTCCTTGAAAGAGAGATGTCCTGAACCACTAGACGATGGGGGCATGCTTGCCCGACCGCCATCATACTATGCTCATAGTATGAACAGTTTT